TAATAAGTGAATGCCTCTTTTTCTCCAGAAGTTGTCGGAATTATTCGTAATAAGATATTGGCTACAATGGTAAAGGTCTTATCAATAAAATTTCCATTTATCCGAGATCTAGTCATAGGGAGCAATCCATTCTATAATTTCATTTTTTATCGCGTGATAAAATAATTCCCCAAACAAAGGAATTGTACAATACAGTACGAAATAACGTAAAAATGGACTTATTAATCAAATTACTTTATTCTACGGTAGGCTTTGAAGTAGATTTTTTTTTTTTTCAAAAAAAAACAACAAATTCTTTCTATTTTTTTAGTTTCAATTGATTGTATTGTGTGCGCCTACGCAAATGGGATATAAATGCCTCACTATTCACTCGGTTTAGGGACATAATCATTATGTAGGAGAGATGGCCGAGTGGTTCAAGGCGTAGCATTGGAACTGCTATGTAGGCTTTTTGTTTACCGAGGGTTCGAATCCCTCTCTTTCCGCACCCTTACCAAGTTCATCAATGTTACTGACCTCAATGTTTGAAATAATAATAGATAACATTATTGCAACTTTGATATGCATTCTCTATTCCTAATTTCTTTCTGTAATATAGAAAACCAGTACCAAAATTTCCCCTGCCCCCAGAAGAGAAGGGCCGCCGTATCTGTTACGTCAAGGTCTAATTTTCTCCAAAATACTAATAGGCCACCGATATAATAGGACACGGATAGAGTCAAAGCAACATGCAATATAACTATAGTGACCTTTTTATGTATATGTATAAAAATAGTAATACTAATAAGCCTCCGATATAAAAGGACACGTATAGAGTCAAAGCAATATTCAAAGCAATATGCAATATAACTATAGTGACCTTTTTATGTTTTTGTATAAAAATAGTCACATCATTCTTCTTTTTTTGAATGAATTTTAGTATATTTGTGGGATTTTCGAGTGGCATAATTAAATTCTCCTTAAAAGTTCTTTTTTATTCAATTTCTTTTTACTTATTCTATTTATGTGGATAAAGTGGGCAAGGAATAACAATTTTCCTACACCCACTTCTATACACGAATGGGGAAAAATACTCGGATCAAAATTCTTGTTATTTTAACGAGGTTTAAGTCTGACGAGAATAATATTCTACAACCAGCAATTCATTAATTTTCAAACCAACCCATTTCCTATCTATTATTTGATTGACTAATCCTTTATATTGGACTGGAAGAGTCAAATGGGTTGGCAATCGTTTGCGGGGGGCTGATTCAAGAGAATTTTGAATTAGAGTTCTCGATTTTTGTTCATCCTTGGCTGTAATAATATCTTCAGGTTTACAACGATAACTTGGTATATCTACTATACGACCATTAACTGAAACATGTCTGTGGTTAACTAATTGACGGGCTTGAGGAATAGTCGCAGCCATACCCAATCGAAAAAGTATGTTATCCAAACGCATTTCTAATAATTGGAGTAAAACCTGACCGGTTGACCCTTTCGCTTTTCCAGCGATACGAACGTATTTAAGCAATTGTCGTTCTGTAAGACCATAATGAAAACGCAATTTTTGTTTTTCTTCTAAACGAATACGATATTGAGATTTTTGACTGGAGAGCGATTGTTCTCTTTGAACTCTTCTAACTGGAAGCTCTTTTCTGGTTAGTCCTGGTAAAGCCCCCAGACGGCGTATTTTTTTGAAACGAGGCCCTCTGTAACGTGACATAAACACTCCTTTTTAAAATGGAAAATCTCATAAAGAAAAATAAAAACTAAACTAAATGACAAATATTATATTCTAATAAATGAAGTGAAATCTACTTAAAGTATTGTACTAATGTAGTACAAAGAAGAATTGGAAAGATTCTATCAGTATCCGAATTGAATTCTATTCTATATCTATTTATTTTCCTAATATAAAAAGAGATTATCCCTTATGTCAAAAATGAAAAAAAAATAGAGAAAAAAGCCGGCTATCGGAATCGAACCGATGACCCTCGCATTACAAATGCGATGCTCTAACCTCTGAGCTAAGCGGGCTCTCAGAACACAAATTGTGCATTTATTTATCAGAATTCTTTCCTAAACTACTGGGATCCTAGTTATTAACTATTTAATATTAGCTCTTCATAACACAATTACTCTATCATAACATAATCAAATAAATACAAACATACAAAAAAATATAGAATATCCCATATTTATTTGATATTCTAGTATATAACATATGATAAAAATCGGAATAATTTTAAAATACGAATAAAAATTTTTTGAATTACCAGTTACCTAGAATACTCTTTTTATCCATTTATCTAATAATTAATAATTTATCAAATATTTTTTGATCCATAAAAAAAGAATTGGATAAACAAGAATTTTCATTTATATAGTAAGATTCTCTTTTTTTTTTAGTTTTGAATCCCATTTTTGAATATTTTCGATTCTTCAAATTTCTATTATTTATTATATTTTATCTATTTCGATTATAAATAATTCATATTTATTATATGTATTTATC